TTAATATTTACTATAACGTAATTAACTTAATATAACTAATATCTAACTAATATAACATAAACATATATATTATTAACATATCAACAATATATAATATATAACATAACATATATATTATTAACATATTTAACATATAACATATATATAATATATATAATAATAAATAATATAAATATAATAATAATATATAATTATATAAATATATAATTAATAATAATATATATAATATAATAATATATATAATATATATAATATAATAATATAATATTTATATTTATAATATAATATATAATATAAATATATAATATAAATATAATGATTAATAATAAAGAAAAAAAATTAAAATAAATAAATATCAAAGAAGAAGGAGGATTTAAAATGCGAGATATAAAAACATATCTCTCCACGGCACCTGTGCTAACCACTCTATGGTTTGGGTCTTTAGCGGGTCTATTGATAGAAATTAATCGTTTATTTCCAGATGCCTTGTCATTCCCCTTTTTTTAATTCTAATTTAATTCTTGTCTTGTATTGATATGTGAAGAAATGAAGAAGATTTGAGATACCATTCCACGTAACATGGCTTCAATTTAGATCCCCTTTTCTTTAGGATAGGAAAAAAAAGTGTATCGAACCTCAGTCAAAATACAGTGAATCTACGATATAATTTGGGATAAAAGAAATAGAAATGTGGATTAGGAATTAGGATAGAAAAGGAATAATTCCTAGTTAGAAAAAATTGTATTACTTAATTATTACTATATTTAATATTCTTATATTAATGAACTTCTATTAATGAATATGACTCTCTTTCTTTATTGTTTTAGATTATAGTACTTCGAAGTCATTCGACTTCTAATAATAATAATATTTTTAAATTCCATCTCTAGTTAGTAAATATATATTTTTTATTTTATTTTTGGTTCGGATCAAAAACAAAAATGAGGAGAGTTAAAAAGTTAAGTCGATCCAAAATGAAAAGGAGGTCCATGGCCAAGGGTAAAGATATCAGAATTATAGTGATTTTGGAATGTACCAGTTGTGTTCGAAAGGGTGTCAATAAAGAATCGCCGGGCTTTTCTAGATATATTACTCAAAAGAATCGACACAATACACCCAATCGATTAGAATTGAGAAAATTTTGTCGCTATTGTCAAAAATATATGATTCATGGGGAAATAAAGAAATAGATGGAACAGAATGCATGTGTGATTTTTCCAAGGAGCGGGAAGAGTAAGAACTTGACATCTTTACATAGATAATACAAACCAAATCCTATTTTGGTCGGATCTTAAATGAATAAAAAAAAGTAGAATTGTATTTTCTAGATTATTTTATTTATATTCTAATTATTATATAATATTTCATTATTCTAATTATTTAATTATTATTATTTATTATATTATTATAATTATAAATATTATTATAATTATAAATTATATAATTATATATTAAGAATATTAAATATTATATAATTATATATAAATTATATATAAGATATAAGTATAAGAAATAAACAAACAAGGAATAAGCAAACCATGGATAAATACAAACAACCTTTTCGTAAATACAAGCGATCTTTTCGTAGGCGTTTACCCCCAATTGGATCGGGGGATCGAATCGATTATAGAAACATGAGTTTAATTAGTCGATTTATTAGTGAACAAGGAAAAATCTTATCTAGACGGATGAATAGGTTGACCTTGAAACAACAACGATTAATTACTATTGCTATAAAACAAGCTCGTATTTTATCTTCGTTACCTTTTCGTAATAATGAGAAACAATTGGAGAGAAGGAAGTCGATCCCTAGAACTACAGGTCCTAGAACAAAAAAAAATAGACATACTCCTCAAAACTCCAATAGGAACTCAAGCTCAGATTAATGTTTTGCTCGAAAAACCTAGAATCCCGAGTTGATTTTTGTGTTATAAAATGTTATAAAAAAGGAAAAATGGGTAATAAATTTTTTTTTTTTGAAAGATGCTCGTTTATTTCAAATCTTAATTTCTTTTTCTTCTATCTTCCCGGAGAATGGACTCCGGGAAATTCTGTTTCAATCATTCTTGTTTCCTGTATAGTATATTCTTATATTCTATTAAGATTCTTTTATTCCTTTATTTGTATTTGATTGATTAATGATTTTATTTGAAATCATATCAAAACAAATCTTATTTGATAGGACTATTTGCACAAGTATTTTACGATTCAGAAGCAATTGTTTCTTGTACAGATTGTGTATGAATCTACTATAACTATAGGATACCATATCCTCACGAGTTACTGCATTTATCCGAGTGATCCACAAACGACGAAAATCTCTCTTTTTCCTGCTCCTATCTCGATGAGAGGAACCCAAAGCTCTCATTCTTTGTTGAGTACTCGTTCGAGTAAGTCTTGAATGAGCCCCTATAAAGGTTGATACAAATAAACGATTTTTTTTTCGACGTCTTCGAGCTGTATATCCCCGTTTAACTCTGGTCATTAAATCAAATGAAACTTTCTTGAATAACTAATGTATTTCTCTTCTTTCAGTCATACTTTTCCTCCGGTCGATTAATAGCAAAACGGATTTTTCCGATATATAAAATATAAATTCCAATGGCTTTTGCTACTATGACCTTCCCGACCACAATTTTTACTTCCGGGTATCTTGCCTGGAAATAAGAAATTCTACTGCTGCTAAATAGTGGGTTTCCTCGTTTCTATGGCAACTTTTTAAACGGTGAGGTCCTCTCTATACACCGGAGCCTCTTCTTTCATTTCATCGAATTTTATTGTGAACTTGTATAGTTCACACTCTTTGGCTCTACCCCATCCTTTTTTCAATTAGAATTATTTTTTTTTTCTAATTATAATTTAGAAAGTAATAGTCCTTTTCACAAAAAAGCTATCCATACAGTGACGGCATTTAATTCTGTAAAGTGAAAGTTGGCTAGGTAGCTGACCCTGTTAGTCCGTTTTTTTTTCAAGAATAAGAATAGGAGCATAACCCTTTTGCTTCTTATAAGACTATTTCCTCCGCTTAATGGATAACTATTTGCTACCAATGGAGAATTGCTTCTCATCTAAAACGGAGTGATTGGATTTGCACCAATAGAAACCATAAATTACATTACATAATATAATAGGTAAATGATAGATCCTCATTTTTAGATAGTTATTTAGATAGTAAATTAAATGGCGGTCTTTCACTCTATCTATCCTATTCATTGGTAGTGTTCATTGATACTGGAAAAATTTTTTTCATTTCTTCAAACTCATGATCTGAACTGAACGAGTCGCACATACACCCTAGTACATGTTCCTCGACGCTGAGGACATCCTCGAAGAGCGGGGGATTTCGTGACATTTCTTATTGGCTGTCTTGCGTTTCTAATAAGTTGTTTAATGGTTGGCATGTCGTGTCTATATAATCTCATTCTAGATAGAATAGAGTGGGTTGGCTTAGATCGATCTTAACCTATCGATCTTAACCTGATGGTTGATGATTATGAAAGATTTCTATTAACTATCAAATCACGGAAAATTAGAATTTTGAAATGGAATTATATATTTATATAAATATATAATCTCCAGTATTCTCATCTTCGACCGCTACAAGATCAACGATGCCATGAGCTTGGGCTTCTGTTGCTGACATAAAAACATCCCTTTCCATGTCTTCGGATATAACCCATAAAGGGTTGTACGTTCTTTGTACATAAACTTTTGTGAGGTTTTCGCGAACCTTCAACAGTTCTTCTGCTTCCAGGATAAATTCCCCTGTTTGTGACTCAAAAAAAGAACTAGCAGGTTGGTGAATCATAACCCTGATGATATTGATATAACATCATGAACGATTCTTCTATGCGTATCTCGCACGATTTGATTAAAGTAAGGGGGAATCAAAATAACAAGAAGAAATTAAACAACCGTACGGGCATATTTTGTACATTGCATACGGCTCTGCAATGGAATTTGTTTTTTCTTCCTTTCCTTTTGCAATAGAATTTCTTCTATCGAAAAGAAGAAATATAACTCATATGATCCAAATGTTTAGATGATCCATTTACCACCCTTCCTTTCGTAGTAGTAAAGAAAAATACTATGATGGTTCTGTTGCTTTATTTTACTTTATTATATATATATAATTTAATATATTATATAATTTATATAATTTATCTATTTATCTTGTCTGTGGTTTAGCAATCCCAAAGTTTCTTTTTGATACGATCCAAGAAGGATAAAATAAATTTTTCCATTTTTTTTTACTCTTTCTCTGATAACATAAAGATAAGAAAGAGACTTCTGGTGTGGAAGAAAAATGGTTTGTGACGCTGAAATTAACTCTTGACACATAAGATCAAGATCCAATTGGTAATAACCCTTCTTTTTCATACTATTATCTCAATACAAAATCTCATGTTAGGAAAAAACAATAATGGTTTGCTCATATCGAACTCGAAGTGCCATGCTATTATTACTTATTCTTTTTTTTTTATTATTTGATTCATATTCGATAGAGCGAAGGCATAGTCTTCTTTTTTTTTATAAAAAAACTCATTGGCGCCAAGCGTGAGGGAATGCTAGACGTTTGGTAATTTCTCCTCCGACCAAAATGAAAGACCCCATTGAAGCTGCTAATCCCATGCATATTGTATATACATCGGGTACCACAAATTGCATAGTGTCATAAATGGCTATTCCTGGTACTACCCATCCGCCTGGAGAGTTTATAAACAAATAAAGATCCCTAGTAGCATCTTCTATGCTGAGATATACCATGAGACCAGCAATTTGATTCGAGATCTCGCTATCAACCTCTTGGCCTAAAAAAAGTAGTCTTTCTCGATGAAGTCGGTTGATTAGGGCAAAATTTTATCCCTGTGTAACCGTACGTGCACCTTTGGATGCATACGGTTCAAAAGAGAAAAAAATCAATGTGTCGATTCCAGTCTTATTTCTTTTTTTTCTAACTGTTTTTCTAATGAAGCGTTTTGCTTTTCTTCCATTTTTTT